AAAACTCATCTTTATTGAAACATCGAAGAAAAATGAGAAGTCAGAAAACGCAGGCTATGAAATCCGAAAGGGGATTGGAATATACACATTGATTTTTCGCAAATTTTTTGAACCGTATGCGCCAAAAGGCGCCTGTACGGTTCCGACGGAATACAATTTTACCCCAATCAACCGACTTTATCGAGAAAGAGCACTTTTTTTATTCAACAACCTTACTCTCGAAACGGCCAATCAACTTGTTGGTCTTATGATATTTCTCAATATCGACGATTCTACCCAAGAGCAATTTTTATTTATAAACTCTACTGGGGGCGGAGTAATGCATGGGCTCGCTGTTCATAATGCAATAAATTTTGTGCAACCAGATGTACATACACTATGTCTGGGATTAGCCGCTTCAATGGCATCTTTTATCCTGGCCGGAGGCTCACAGACTAAACGTATAGCATTCCCTAACGCTCGGCGCCAATGAGGTTTTATTTGAAAGAAAAAAGAAGACTATGCCTTCGCCATATGAAAAATGAATAAAAAAGTAATAATAGCATGGCACTTTGAATTCGATATACAAAAGTTTTTTCTTTTTTTTTTTCAAAGCATTAGATTTTTTATCGAGAGAGTAGTATGAGATAAAAGGTATTTTCGATGTGTTCTTATCTATCGGCAGTCCAGTTCAGCGTCACAAACTTTTTTCACACCATAGGTCTCTTAACATTCTGAACTAGTGAAAAAAAGATTCTTTTTCCTTAGTTTAGTTAACAAAATAAAAAAGCAACTTTGGGATTGCTTAATCATAGATAAAAAAGAAATATATAAAGCAACGGAGCCATCATAGTAGTTTTTAACTCCCACGAAAGGAAGGGTGGTAATTTGAGCATTTCCCGATCGGGGTCTAATAGATCCTATTTTCTTTTTCTTTGATGGAGGGTAAGGATCAATTTTATTCTAGAGCCGTATGCAATGCATAGAAAGATGCCTGTACGGTTGTTCAATTCTATCTTTTTCTTGCTATTCTTTTCTCTTTTTTTTATCTTCCCTTCATCATGTGCAATAGAAAAACCTTAGATTTTGTTATATCATCAGGGTAATGATCCACCAACCTGCTAGTTCTTTTATGGAAGGCTACATGGACGAGGTAGTCGTGGACGGAAATCTGGTGCTAAAACTACGTGAAGAGATCACAAACTTTTTTGTACAAAGATCGCACAAACCTTTCTGGCTTGTCTTCGAAGACATGGAAAGAGATGCTTTTCTGTCACCAGAAGAGGCCAAAGCGTATGGAATTGTTGATTCTATAGGGTTTAAAGGGCCTAAGCGTGCAAAGCCAGAACCAGAAGTTGAGATTCCCCCTACCGAGACCGACTGGGTTGCCTAAGCGTAATCCGGTTAGGATGGATCTAAACCATCCCTTTATATATATGATTCAACATGCCAACTATTAAACAACTTATTAGAAATACAAGACAGCCAATCAGAAATGTCACAAAATCGCCCGCTCTTAAGAGATGCCCTCAACGTCGAGGAACGTGTACTAGGCTGTATGTGCGACTCGTTCAGATCACGAGCTAGAACAAAGGAAAGCGAAAATTTTCCAGTATCAAAGATCAGGACCGGTGAATAGGATAGAATGAAAAAATGAACTCCATTTACTATCTAAAAAAACGAAAATTGATCATATACCTTTCATTGTGTATGAAATTTATGGTTTCCCTTGGTGTAAATTCAATTACCTCAATTTAAGAATTCTCCATTGGTAGCAAATGCTTATCCATTAAGCGGAGGAAATCTTGGTTTCAATTTAAAAGATTAGGCCGCCCTCTTGCAAGAACGGACTAACAAGGTCAGCTATCCAGCCAACCCTCATAATTAAATACCGTTACTGTATAGGTAGATCTAGTTGTGAAAGACCTAGTTACTGGATAATTCATGGGTAGAGCCAAAGAATGTGAACTATACAAGTTCCCAATAGCATTAATTAACTGAAGTTAAAAGCTCCGGTGTATAGAGACGACCTCACCGTTTACGAAGTAACCATAGAAACGATGGAATCCACTATTTCTTTATAATTTCTATATTATTATATTATCTTTTTAATACCTAGTAGAATCCAATTTTCGAATTTGAAGGTGAAATAAAAGTCTAGAAACAAAATAAAAAATCGTGGTCGGGAAGGTTATAGTAGCCAAAGCCATTGGAATTTTGAGTTTATACATTGGAAAAACTTGTTTGGTTATTACTCGCCTAGGAAGGGGGAAAAGAATAACTGAAAGAACGGAAATCGATTAGTTATTCGGCAAAGTTTCATTTATGCATATTCAATGACAAGAACTAGACGGGGATATATAGCTCGGAGACGTAGAATAAAAGCACGTTCATTTGTATCAAGCTTTCGGGGAAGTTTTTTAAAGACTCAACAAGACATAAGAGCTTTGGCTTCGTCTCATCGAGATAGGCATGGGCAAAAAAGAAATTTTCGTCGTTTGTGGATCACTCGAATCAATTCAGTAATTCGTGACGGGTGGTTATATTATAACTATAGTAGATTAATCCATGATCTATACAAGAGACAGTTGCTTCTTAATCGTAAAATACTTGCGCAAATAGCTATAGCAAATAAAAACAGTCTTTATATAATTTCCAATGCGATCATAAAAAAAATAAATTGGAAGGAATCTGCCGGAGTAATTTAAACGGAGTTCCCCGGAGAATGAACTCCGGGAAAGGAAAGTAAAAATGAATCAAAAAATAAATAGGACTCAACACTTTCAATAAAAATTTTTGCGTTTGACTTCTTAATCCGATTTTTTATGTGTTTTTGTCTTACGAAACGAGAAGCAAATCCGATCCGGATTGTCAGATTTTTGAACAAAGCATCAATCCGCATTTGAGTTCGGGTGTGAATTTGCAAGAAAGAGGAAGCCCATTTTTTTGTCTCTTATGGTCGCCTTCTATTTCTTTTTGTCTCGCCCAGTCGACTTATATTTCTTTCTGGCTCTCGCGGTCGACTTGTTTCTTTCACCGTATTTCTCATTATTAAGAAAAGGTAACGAAGATAAAATACGAGCTTGTTTTATAGCAAGAGTCATTAATCGTTGTTGTTTCAAGGTCAATTTATTTACTCGTCTAGATAATATTTTTCCTTGGTCACTAATAAATCGACCGATTAAATTCATGTTTCTATAATCAATTCGATCCCCCGATTGGATCGGGGGCAAACGCCTACGAAAAGATCGCTTGGATTTAAGAAAAGGTCGCTTGGATTTAAGAAAAGGTCGCTTGGATTTATCCATGGTTTGTTTAATTATTCCTTTAAACCGAAAATCCTATTTCGGTTGGATCTCGAAAATGAATTAGAATACATAAAAAAGAGGATTTTCTTTCTTTCTATTCAAATTATCTTAGAGATAATTAGAATGATATTTTTCCACCTCCTGGGGAGGGTGCAAGCGCTCGGTTCGAGCTATTTCGTTATCTCCCCGTGAATCGTATGTTTGTAACAATATGGACAGAATTTTCTCAATTCCAATCGAGTAGGCGTATTGTGCCGATTCTTTTGAGTAATATATCTGGAAATGCCTTTTGATGCCTTATTACCACCCTTTCGAACACAAGTTGTACATTCTAAAATAACCGTTATTCGGATATCCTTACCCTTGGCCATGAACCTCCTTTTGATTTTTTCTTTATTCAACTCTTTTCCTTATCGATTCGAAATGAAGAAGAAAGGAAAAAATAGAAGTTACTAACTTGAAATCACAATATGAAAAATTTTGTTGCCGTCAATATATTCAAATATGATCCAAAGATTTCTAAACGATATTTCAAATCACAGTACAGGATTTCGTTTAAGTATCTTGTATAATACTCTTCTCTAGACCCACATTTTATATTCTACTTCCATTCCTCTACTATTATATTATTTATAGTATGTACATTTACTATAATAAAAAATAAAAACAAATTCAAGCAAAGATCAAGCAAAGAATAAAAGGGGAAACAATAACCCCCTTCCAAGAGGGGGTTATTGCTCCTTTTCTTTCAAAAAATCATATACTATAATAAAAAATAAAAACAAATTCAAGCAAAGATCAAGCAAAGAAGAAAGGGGGAAACAATAACGCCCTCTTGGAAGGGGGTTATTGCTCCTTTTCTTTCAAAAACTCATATACACTCATACCCACGACCTAGATTCCCATTAATTGGAAGGTGGGAAGTCTTCCCAGCGCCTCCATAATTGGAATATAGCGCCATGCCAGAATCCCAGTTCTGCCCCTGCGTCATCTGCAGATGCTTTTTGAACGGCGGCGTTTATTCGCCCAACCAGGTACCTTTCCATTTCGGGCAAGGCCCCCGGATTTTTTTGTAAATCTGCTCTGTTTTTAATGAGCTGGTCATCCAGCCAACCTCGGCCGCCCGGAATGGAAGCTGCGAATTCCCCCAACCGGTCCGAATACTTACAAGCCCTATGATACTTGTTCTCATGGGGTTTGACGCGGTGATAACCGAATACCAAATTTTTCAAAACGTGACAACCAGTTTCTATGCCGTTCGTCAGTGGAGACTTACAAGCAGGTTTGGCGCGGTGATAACCGAATACCATTTTTTTTAAAAACGGACACCGGGTTTCTATGCCGTTCGTCAGTGAAGACTTACAAGCAGGTTTGTCGCAGTCCAAATTTTTCAAAACGTGACAACCAGTTTCTATGCCGTTCGTCAGTGGAGACTTACAAGCAGGTTTGTCGCAGGCCAAATTTTTCAAAACGGGACAACGAGTTTCTATGCCGTTCGTCAGTGAAGACTTACAAGCAGGTTTGTCGCAGTCCAAATTTTTCAAAATGGGACACCAAGTTTCTCTACCATTCGTCAATTTCATTTCACCAACCGCTAAAAAAAAAGAAGGTCCTTACTTTGGATGTGAAAACGTAATTGAAATCTATTATAATACACAAACTATCTTTTAGTCAACCCTTTGCGTCAATACCCGGAATTTTGGCGTTCTTTTT